AAAAACAAAAAAGGGGACAAAGACCGAGGAAATAGAAATCATGACTCACAAATCAAGTTCGGGTTCGAATTCCATAGATAATTCTAGATCGGGTATTTCGCAAATGAAAAACTTTCTGATTATCCTTATTCATTGGCATTGGCCCCCTCCATTTGAATAAGGATGGATTGGGTTTTTTGATTCATTCATGGAGTCGAATGAATATGCGATGGAATTCGAGTGAATAGTAGGAACTACATCGAGCGCGAACTCCCTTTTCTTATTGACTTCACCGATCCACTCGCGAGCTCTCGGGCATTTTCCGTTCGGTAATACTAGCAAAAAAGTTAGACATAGTTTCTTTTTTTTTTATGAAAATGAATCCTACTACTTCTGGTCTCGTGGTTTCCGCAGTTGCGGAAAAGAATATGGGACGTATCACTCAAATCATTGGTCCGGTATTGGATGTAGCTTTTCGACCGGGCAAGATGCCCAATATTTACAATTCTTTGATAGTTAGGGGTCGAGATAGCGCCGGGCAGGAAATTAATGTGACTTGTGAGGTACAGCAATTAGTCGGAAATAATCGAGTTAGAGCTGTAGCTCTGAGTGCAACAGACGGTCTGATGAGAGGGATGGAAGTGATTGACACGGGATCTCCTCTAAGTGTTCCAGTCGGTGGAGCCACTCTCGGACGAATTTTCAACGTTCTTGGCGAACCTATGGATAATTTAGGTCCTGTAGATACTGGCACGACATTTTCTATTCATAGATCTGCACCCGCCTTTACAGAGTTAGATACCAAATTATCCATCTTTGAAACAGGCATTAAAGTGGTGGATCTTTTAGCCCCTTATCGACGCGGAGGAAAAGTTGGACTTTTCGGGGGAGCAGGTGTCGGTAAAACAGTACTCATCATGGAATTAATCAACAACATTGCCAAAGCTCATGGAGGTGTATCCGTATTTGGTGGAGTAGGAGAACGCACTCGCGAAGGAAATGATCTTTACATAGAAATGAAAGAATCTGGAGTGATTAACGAACAAGATATTGCAAAATCAAAAGTTGCTCTGGTATATGGTCAAATGAATGAACCGCCGGGAGCTCGTATGAGAGTTGGTTTAACCGCCCTAACCATGGCAGAATATTTCCGTGATGTTAATCAACAAGATGTACTTCTCTTTATCGACAATATCTTTCGCTTCGTCCAGGCAGGGTCAGAAGTATCTGCCTTATTAGGTCGAATGCCTTCCGCCGTGGGTTATCAGCCTACCCTTAGTACAGAAATGGGTTCTTTGCAAGAAAGAATTACTTCCACTAAGAAGGGATCTATAACTTCCATTCAAGCCGTTTACGTACCTGCGGACGATTTGACTGATCCCGCTCCTGCTACAACATTTGCACATTTAGATGCTACTACTGTACTCTCAAGAGTACTAGCTGCCAAAGGTATCTATCCAGCAGTAGATCCTTTAGATTCAACCTCAACTATGCTACAACCTTGGATCGTCGGCGAAGAACATTATGAAACGGCGCAAAGAGTGAAACAAACTTTACAACGTTACAAAGAACTTCAGGACATTATATCTATTCTCGGACTGGACGAATTATCTGAAGAAGATCGTTTAATCGTAGCAAGAGCACGAAAAATGGAACGTTTCTTATCACAACCCTTTTTCGTAGCAGAAGTCTTTACTGGTTCTCCCGGGAAATATGTTGGTCGTACAGAAACTATTCGTGGGTTTCAACTGATCCTTTCCGGAGAATTAGATAGTTTTCCCGAGCAGGCCTTCTATTTGGTAGGTAACATCGAGGAAGCTACCGCGAAGGCTATGAACTTAGAAGTAGAGAGCAAATGGAAGAAATGAAACTCAATCTTTGTGTACTCACCCCTAATCGAATCATTTGGGATTCCGAAGTGCAAGAAATCATTTTATCCACTACTAGTGGGCAAATTGGCATATTAACGAATCATGTTCCTATAGCTACGTGTGTAGATATAGGTATTTTAAGAATACGCCTCAACGACCAATGGGTTACAATAGCTTTGATGGGGGGTTTTGCCAGAATATGCAACAATGAAATTACCATATTAGTAAATGATGCGGAGAAAGGGACTGACATGGATCCGCGAGAAGCTCAAAGAACCCTTGAAATAGCCAAATCTAACCGGAGTAAAGCAGAAGGCAAGAGACAACTAATTGAGGCAAATTTAGCGATCAGACGAGCTAGGGCAAGAGTTGAAGCTACCAATGGCATTTCGTACTAGTACTAGTTGTTTATCATGAGTCGAATCAAAAAGTTCTAAGATAGTTGGATTTGATCCAATACAAATAGAATAGACAAATCTCATTAACGGAAAACACATGAATCGGTGGAAGGGAATAAGGAAAAGAAAAAGGAACTAACTGGGGTAGAAAAACTTATTAGATGCCATGCCTTTGATTGACCACGGTACCCAATAAGTTCTACCTACTATTGGATTTGAACCAATGACTCCCGCCGTATGAAAGCAATACTCTAACCACTGGGTTAAGTAGGTCATTTATCATCACAAAAAGAAAGAACGGGGCACATCAGGGATTATATATGCAATATGACTTCTAAGCAAGCAATTCTTGGCGGGAAAGGGGGGTATGATGCTGGAAAAATCGTGTAATAGACATCTTGACAACGAATAATCTATATGTTAACATATTACTAACAAAGGGCTATAGCTCAGTTCGGTAGAGCGCCTCGTTTACACGCGCGCCAATGCTTTTTCAGGAGAGTTTATCATGCAATCAAGGATTGATGTCTTACTCCATTGATTATAGGGAACAAGAGAACAATAGCCTGACCAAAAATCTGAGGTTCGATTTCGGACCGATTCGGAGACGGGATAGAACCAAGCATTGATTTGATCATTGATAAGGTCAATACCCAGTGCATTCAATGCTAGGCCTAAAGAGTCTAGGGACTTCAAACTAACCTCTTTTTGGTCCTATGAACTTTGAGGTGTATAAAGTCTCATATTTGACGCTTAGAGCGCAACGACAGGGACTTCATTAAATAAGGTTCATCTAGGCCCAAAGACAGACCTACGTCAAGGTAACCTTTTGAAAGACTTTGGTATTGCCCCTGGATCATTATATAACATTATATAAGAATCAGGGCACATGGAACCATCTTGTTATCTTCCCTAAAGAAAAAGTATGGTGGACTAACTGATCATCAAGCCATCAGTTGATGAAAGAGCCCAATGCATCAAAAATGCATGTTGGGTCTTTGAAACAGTTCGAATCATTTGGATAAGAATCAGTTTGATCTGTTTTACCGAGAAGGTCTACGGTTCGAGTCCGTATAGCCCTAATTATCTATCATTTCATGCATTTTTTAGTTTTGTACTCATTTTCTCATCTCATTCGCGTCTATGGTCCATATAAAGAAAGGATTCTCACATGCCCGACTCATAAATAGAAAAATAAAAAATTCCTTCGAACCAATCGGCATCCAAACCGATCTGAGAATAATTGGCTAAATAAACTCATTGTTCATCCTCCTTTTTTTTTTTTCATTTTTTACACCCTCTTACGAAGAAAGGAAAGGGCTCTGGAGACGACTTTGGTATACCTAGAATCCCATTCAATACGTGAATTCCATCAATGAATGCCAAAATAATAATAAGAATTTGGAGTTAATCCAAAGCTCATTGGGCTAGAAATTGTTCAGAAATGACTTTTTAAAAAGCTTTGAACTTGAACTAAAAAAAACCAATTGTGGGCCGAGGTAGCACAGATTGATTCAATAGGATCGAAATGGCTTACTTTCTTATCTTATATGTAAGAATTCAACAGATTGAATCCATTAAGCAAGGAAAAGGGAGAATCAAATAATCGGACAACAAAAAGTCGAATATTTGATGCCCCGACTTTGAAACCAGAAATCCTTAGCTAGACATTCTAATACATATCATTCTATTATGATAAAATCAAAGCCCTAATGACTACTACTAACTATGGAACTAGGTAAATAAAAGAAAAAAGATTTTTTCGAAAGACAACCCCTTACCCTATTTTCATTGATTTCTATGGAGTTATTTCTAGTTGGTATAGTTATAAGGAAAGGCAAATGAATTTCTTTTTGAATTAGGAAAGAAATAAAAATGGAGAAAAAACATTCTCTTCTTTTGTAATATTATTGTTTATGAGCAACCAAAGGAAGAAACTAAGAAGATTTGATTCGGATAATATCATAATATGGCTACGCCGCACCAACAAAGAGAGGATAAGTAAGGGCTGTTAGATCCTTTTTGAAACAAAATAGGCCACGCATAAAACAAACTATGTGGTTTGATCACAATCAATCCTTTCTTGTTTCGAGTAAGTAAAATAGTTGTAGTTCTAAAGAAATTGAAAATTCCAATTGGAATTAAGCAATTCATTCGGTATATTCTACATTTATAGGAGTACATCTATGTTTCTGCTTCACGAATATGATAGTTTCTGGGCGTTTCTAATGATATCAAGTGGTATTCCTATTTTAGCATTTCTACTTTCCAGGGTTTTAGCCCCAATTAGTGAAGTACCTGAGAAGCTCTCCAGTTATGAATCGGGTATAGAACCCATAGGAGATGCTTGGATACAATTCCGGATCCGATATTACATCTTTGCTCTCGTTTTTGTTGTTTTTGATATTGAAACGGTCTTTCTTTATCCATGGGCCATGAGTTTCGATATATTGGGAGTATCCGTATTTATAGAAGCTTTGATTTTCGTGCTTATCCTAATTGTTGGTTCAGTTTATGCATGGCGAAAAGGAGCATTGGAATGGTCTTAGCTCCGGAATATTCAACTAATAAAAAAGAAAGAAAAAGTGCTTTTGAGACAGTTAGGAATTCTATGAAGTTTCCGTTACTTGAACAAGGAACCCCCAATTCAGTTATTTCAACTACCTCGAATGATCTTTCAAATTGGTCAAGACTCTCCAGTTTATGGCCCCTTCTCTATGGTACCAGTTGTTGTTTTATTGAATTTGCTTCATTAATAGGCTCGCGATTCGACTTTGATCGTTATGGACTGGTTCCAAGATCAAGCCCTAGGCAAGCCGACCTTATTTTAACAGCTGGTACAGTAACAATGAAAATGGCTCCTTCCTTAGTGAGACTATATGAACAAATGCCTGAGCCAAAATATGTAATTGCTATGGGAGCCTGTACTATTACAGGAGGAATGTTCAGTACCGATTCTTATAGTACCGTTCGTGGAGTCGATAAGTTAATTCCTGTAGATGTCTATTTGGCGGGCTGTCCACCTAAACCAGAGGCAATTATAGACGCTATAACAAAACTCCGTAAGAAGGTATCTCGAGAAATCTATGAAGATAGAACGGGATCCCAACAGCAAAATCGATGTTTTACTACCAATCATAAATTTTCTCGTGAACATGCTACTGTGGAAATGACGATCAAAGATTACTCTACCCACCGGCATCTATTTCAAAAAGACCTTCGGAAACCTTTTTGAAATACAAGACTTCTCATGAATTAGTGAATTAGATATGATGTTTTTGTACAGAATAGCATAAGAGCGGATCAATCCTCAGAAATTTCATCGTCAATGTAAGATACTCATACAAATCCGCGGGAGAGATCAAGAAGATGCAGGGTCGTTCATCCGCTTGGCTAGTGAAACACGAGCTAGTTCATAGATCCTTGGGCTTCGATTACCAAAGAATAGAGACTTTACAAATAAAGTCCGAGGATTGGCACTCCATTGCTGTCATTTCATATGTATATGGTTACAATTATCTACGTTCCCAATGTGCCTATGATGTCGAACCCGGTGGATTGTTAGTTAGTGTGTATCATCTGACGAGAATACAGTATGATGTGGACCAATCGGAAGAGGTATGCATTAAAGTATTTGTTCCCCGGAGGAACCCTATAATCCCGTCGATTTTCTGGATTTGGAAAAGTGCTGATTTTCAAGAACGGGAATCTTATGATATGTTGGGAATCCATTATCAAAATCATCCACGCATGAAACGCATCTTGATGCCCGAAAGTTGGATCGGGTGGCCCCTACGCAAGGATTATATTGCCCCGAATTTCTATGAAATACAGGATGCTCATTGAATGGTAAAAAACGAAGATAGGCTTCCATTCCACGTGGAGCTTCAAGGGAGATTTTTATCTTCTCTTCTAGATAGAGTAACTAAGCTATCAAGTCATTTCTATTAGGATGGGATAGCTCTTCGAGGTTCATTTAGATTGACTATTATCCAATCAGGAAGATAATATCCGTTCCGTTGGTGATGGGCGTAGCCAGCAGGATGAATCAAAAGATGCATCAGAAACTATGTACCGCGCCCATCACTTAAATGGGCACCGGAAAGCAAAAAAAAACTGTGGGAAGGCGCGAATCTATTAATAGTATTGGAAAATTCAGAAATCAAAAAGGATCCAATTGGATTGTTACTGGATCTCAAAGAATCCTGCTTTTTATACAACTCCCTTGTCAGACTAGATTGCAGTCTCCTTCAATGGACTTAGGATCTATTGGGTAGTATTAAGATGAATGATAGGAAGTACAATATGGACAAACAAAAAAGAAAAAGAAGGGAGAGGAAAGCTTATTTCTTTCCCCGTCTAAAGGAAGAGGGCCGTAGTCTTTGTATATATTGATAAATAACTATCCTACATAATCTAGATTCTTAAACATAACGAATATGATCCCAATCCCGATGACCTAGATAATTAATGTCTAATGCCAGGAACCAGATTTGAACTGGTGACACGAGGATTTTCAGTCCTCTGCTCTACCAGCTGAGCTATCCCGACCATTATCTATGCATCATTCTACTAGAGCAACAGGATGGGATCCGGGGTCATTGATTGAAAGCTACTAAAAAACATTACAAATCCCTTTGTCTCGTTTTATTGATTTGTTTTGATAAGGGAATAAGAAATAAGAATGATTCGAAAATAGGATTACATAATATAATAGAAAGTAGATGTGTTATGCGCCTTTTTATACTGTGTGTGCTGCATTTATTCCCTTAGAATGCAGGAGATCACATCCCTTTGTGATAGAGAGTCGTATGAATGATAAAGATATCCTGGGGAAAGGAGAAAGGTTATTAGGGAGTCAACTAGAAACTAGGGATGGGGATAGAGGGACTTGAACCCTCATGATTTTTAAAGTCGACGGATTTTCCTATTACTACAAACAAGTTGCTTTGTTGTCGGCATTGACATGTAGAATGGGACTCTATCTTTATTCTCGTCCGATCAGTCATTTCTACATCAGACTGAGACTATGGAGTGAATTGTTTGATCACTGAATATTAGATTCTTCCACTTGGGATCGATTCACAAGACAAGATTAACAAATCAAACAAAAAAAGGATTCGGATCGTGATTAATTGTTTGATATTTCACAGGATCATCCCTTCCGGAGCTTCGATGGATAAATTCTTCTACCAACTGCCGTCAACTCCATTCGTTGGAACAGCTTCCATTGAGTCTCTGCACCTATCCTTTTTTGATTCTCGCTTTCTATCTAGTAAAAGAACCTTTTTTCTCTAAACAGGATTTGGCTCAGGATTGCCCATTTTTCATTCCAGGGTTTCTCTGAATTTGGAAGTTACCACTTAGTAGGTTTCCATACCAAGGCTCAATTCAATCAAGTCCGTAGCGTCTACCAATTTCGCCATATCCCCTTGTTTTATTCTGGGATCCTTTCCATTTTGATTACATTCTTTTTTTTTTCATTCTGGCTAGAAACATCCAAGTAATAATTAGATGCCGATCTGATATCGAAGTATCCCTTTGATTTCTTTCTTAACCTCTTGTTTAATGGCTATCATATCCGAGTTCAAGCAACCATAGGAGAACCAGAAAGAATTCTATCATTGATGTACCCACAATTCAACATGGATAACTATATCCTACCTTTATCCCCGTCTCCTCCGAGCCCTTTTACCGCTCGATCAGGGGTAGTGAAGGGTCCGTATTTATTATTCTTTTTTTGGCCTATATCTGATCTTTAACGAAGACAGGTAATATTAGGACAGAACTAAATCAAAAATGAGAATAAGCTAAGATCCCAGCGGATCCCTTCCTATGCACTCACTATTTGATGCGGGTGAGCCCACTTAGCTCAGGGGTTAGAGCATCGCATTTGTAATGCGATGGTCATCGGTTCGATTCCGATAGCGGGCTTTTGTGTACCAATATCTAGGATTCAGAATAAGTTATTAAAATGGAGCAATAGCAAAAAGAATCTTCTCTTTTATTTATATTGCCAATTTTTTCTATTTTATTGGCGGATCTATTACGTCTCGTTCCAATTCAATTATGAAAAAAAAAAAGCTTATTGGTTATTGTTATTGGAGCAATTATCTCTCGAACGAAGAAATCATTGGGACTTCCCATATACATATATAAAAAAGAATTCTGTATAATACGGATATTCCTTGATACAATTCATCTCTTTTCTCTTCTTACTACTTCACGAAATTGAGCTTCGTTTTTAGTTTAGTTCAGTATTAAGGTTTATTAATATTCTATAAAATAAGGAGTCTTTATGTCTCGTTACCGAGGACCTCGTTTTAAAAAAGTACGCCGTCTGGGAGCTTTGCCCGGACTCACTAGTAAAAAACCTAAATCCACAAGTGATCGTAAAACCCAATCCCGTTCAAGAAAAAGATCTCAATATCGTATTCGTTTAGAAGAAAAACAGAAATTGCGTTTTCATTACGGTCTAACGGAGCGCCAACTGCTTCGATATGTTCGTATCGCTGGAAAAGCCAAGGGGTCAACCGGGGAGGTTTTACTCCAGCTACTTGAAATGCGTTTGGATAACATTCTTTTTCGGTTGCGTATGGCTTCCACTATTCCTGGAGCCCGCCAATTAGTTAACCATGGACATATTTTAGTAAACGGCCGTGTAGTGGATATACCAAGTTACCGATGCAAATCTCGAGATGTTATTACTACGAGGGATGACCAAAGATCCAAAGCTCTTATTCAAAATCATATGGATTCATCCTCACAAGAGAAATTGTCAAACCATTTGACTTTCGACCCATCGCAATATAAAGGAGTAGTAAATGGAATAGTACCTACTCAAAGGGTCGGTTTGAAAATCAATGAATTGCTAATCGTAGAATATTATTCCCGGCAGACTTGAACCCCAAAAAGCGGGGCTATTTTACCCTTTTTAGGAAGGAAATCAAAGGTTTTATTGGGTACGGGTTTTTCCCCATTCACATATTATAAATAAATGGATCGGCGTTGTAGGCTCTTTTGATTCCTTATCTGCTCTTTCTTTTTCCCTTCTTTTAGTATGAACATAATTAGAAATACAAAATTTCTAGGAGCCCGGGTTTTCCTCTTAGAGTGATCTATCAATTGATATTGCATTTGAGACATTCTGTGGTCGGTGACGTTGGGGAATTAAGTGAAGGTACGGAAAGAGAGGGATTCGAACCCTCGGTAAACAAAAGCCTACACAGCATTTCCAATGCTACGCCTTGAACCACTCGGCCATCTCTCCCGCAAAAGAATATTATTATTATTCATTATATGATCAAAATCCAAATGAATGGCAAATCGAGTCACTCATTGCAATACAGGTACAACGAATTCATTATTCAAGGGAGTGTCTTACTCAAGTCTCAAGGGATCAATTAGATATCAATATGTCAAGATAACAATCACCCCATCTTATGGAAATTTGATTTCTACCCGATTCAATTAATCAGTTGAAACAAGTCAAATGATGAATCCTATTTTATAACATCCTATGATTAGATTACGTAAAAATCAAAGATTTTTTTGAAATGTTTGATTTCCTATTTATCAACAACAAAACCTATCCCGTATCAGCTATACATACATTTAGGACAAATTAATGAAGCATTTTCATCCAATCATTTTCTCATATATACGAGGCGCACAAAAGAAAGCATAGTGATTCTGCTTATTCCACTTTTTTGGATCAAAATGAAAAAAAAAATTGCTTGATTCTTTCATTTTGATGAAGTGGATCATTCATTGGTATACTACTAAATTGGAATTAAAAATCCAATCCTATTCAAATGGTTCCTTGTTTATGCCTTCCAAAAGAGAAAAATGTGAATGAAAGATCGACCTTTTGAAATCATTGGGTTTTTAGTACTTTTTTTATGTCATTTAGTACCATACAATTCTTCCGTTTGTGGGATCAGTTACCCGCGGGATAATGAGAATAATTAGAAAATAGATTGTAAACCATGCCTAGATCTCGAATAAATGGAAATTTTATTGATAAAACCTCTTCAATTGTAGCCACTATCTTATTACGAATCATTCCTACAACTTCGGGAGAAAAAGAGGCATTTACCTATTACAGAGATGGTGTGATTTGATTCCCCTTTTTCTTACGAAAAATAGACACAATTTTGTATCGAGATCAAAAGGATCGTTAAAAAAACCTACGCTTGTTGGAGGTGGAGTTTAGAGATAGACCAATTCCTCCTGTCGTGTATCCTCGATTGATGCAGCCTGAGATGCTTCCATTGTTGATTCTAGTCTAGTATTGAGCGAAAGGTTACACCTATAGTTCTAGGTATAGGCTCGGTATTACATGTCAATTCCACTGGACTAGTACCAATAGTCAGCATAAGGGAAGAAGCGCTACACTTAGGAATCAACAAGACGAAAACTTTGTTATAGAATTCCCGCCCCTTTATTCTTATTGGGATGGGGACTACCAAGAATGGTTAGGACAACAAACACCCATCTCGTTCGTACTAGGGATATCCGTATAACCATCAAAGATCGTTGAAGTGCCTAATTCCTGGAAATAGGGGGCGTTGAGAACAAAGAAATTGTTGGAGTTACCATTTCTATCTAATAAAGACCAAAAGTGTTGGTTGGTCTTCAGAAAAGAACTCTTGCAGGAGGGCTGGCTATAGATTTCTTGTAAAAACACTAGCCCCTTCAGTTCATAATGAAAATATTTCAATCTTCCATGGATGGATCATTTGCCTTATTTTCGTACTATGTGCGCAAAGGAGGAGCCGTATGAGATGGAAATCTCACGTACGGTTCTGGAACGGAGATCCTTTCAATGAAAGGAACGACCGTAACGGATGTCAGCTCAATCCGAAGGAAATTATGCCGAAGCTTTACAAAATTATTATGAAGCTATGCGACTAGAAATTGATCCCTATGATCGAAGTTATATACTCTATAATATAGGCCTTATACACACAAGCAACGGGGAGCACACGAAAGCTTTGGAATATTATTTCCGAGCACTAGAACGAAATCCATTCTTACCGCAAGCTTCTAATAATATGGCCGTGATCTGCCATTACGCGCGGCTATCTCCACTATAGAAATAGAAAGAAGGAAAGAACGATCAAACCCGCTGCTAGTACTAAAATCAGATATTGCTAGTACTAGTAAATAGAAGGGGAAACAAATAAAATAGGCTTTCTACATATCCATTGTCCAAAGAAACAATTTTTATCAGCTGTATTAAAAAAGACTTTATAGGAGCCAATATAAGAGTAAGTCGGTATGGCCTATATACTATATTCCATGGATAAAAGATCTAATTGATAGTGATAGAAGAAGCACCGTAAAGATCCATTAGTGAGGTTTTTTGGCCGATACAATAAGACCTGCTTACTTTTGCCATAGGAGATTAGGAATCAATTTATGTAATAGAGTCGATCCACTAAGGTATTGAGCAGCGGTGTAGTATCAAATCCCAAGGAGAGTGAGTCCTTTTTCTTATCAAAGAAGGTATTTTTCAAAGATTCTATATGAATAATTTCTATTCGAAATCGAGATAGTTACCTTTCAGAAAACTTTCATGATATGGGGAAATACCTATGCTTGATTCTTCTGAGAGTGGGAGAAGAGATAAAACTGATTATTGATAAAATGGGACTTTGCAACTCATGTAATCAACTTAAACTCTTCGGGTTATTTGATTTTGGCTAACCCGATCAAAATTGGGATACATTGACGAGAAATTTCAGTCGGTTGGATACGGTAGATTAAGATAAAACGCCAAAGGAGTTGACTGCAGAGCCGTATGAGACAGGAAACTCTCAAGTACGGTTCTAAGGGAAGGAATTGACTCGCCTATTCCGACCGGGGAGAAGAAGCCATTCGACAGGGAGATTCTGAGATTGCGGAGGCTTGGTTTGATCAAGCTGCGGAGTATTGGAAACAAGCGATAGCGCTTACTCCAGGTAATTATATTGAAGCACAGAATTGGTTGAAGATCACAGGTCGGTTTAAATAAGAAAAGAACCTTTTTTTATTAGTAAAGAAAGACTTTGTACCATATATTAGTTATAGTGGGTTCATTCAGTCAGGCACTGACCCATCGAAATAGGAGTACACTAGGTTAAAAAAAATCCTTTTTTCTTCATAGGTTTATAAAAAAAGTCCATTAGGCACCTATTATCTATGTCATAATAGATCCGAAGACTTGCCCTGTAGCGACTTCCATATAATAATTCCTCTAGTTAATAAGTAAAAAAAAAAATAGTGGGAGATGACATAGAAAATCTCTCTCATTCTGATGGGTTGACTAATTCGAATTACTTTACTGTTTATTGGTGGGTCTCTTCGTATGTGTTGTCCGGAAAGAGGAGGACTCAATGATTATTCGTTCGCCGGAACCAGAAGTGAAGATTGTGGTAGATAGGGATCCCATAAAAACTTCATTTGAGGAATGGGCCAGACCCGGCCATTTCTCAAGGACAATAGCTAAAGGCCCGGATACTACCACGTGGATCTGGAACCTACATGCTGATGCTCACGATTTCGATAGCCATACCAGTGATTTGGAGGAAATCTCCCGAAAAGTATTTAGTGCTCATTTTGGTCAACTAGCCATCATCTTTCTTTGGCTGAGTGGAATGTACTTTCATGGGGCCCGTTTTTCCAATTATGAAGCATGGCTGAGCGATCCTACTCACATCAAACCCAGTGCCCAGGTAGTTTGGCCAATAGTGGGTCAAGAAATATTAAATGGAGATGTGGGTGGGGGTTTCCGAGGAATACAAATAACCTCTGGATTTTTTCAGATTTGGCGAGCGTCAGGAATAACGAGTGAATTACAACTTTATTGTACCGCAATTGGAGCATTGGTATTTGCAGCTTTAATGCTTTTTGCTGGTTGGTTCCATTATCACAAGGCTGCTCCAAAACTCGCTTGGTTTCAAGATGTAGAATCCATGTTGAACCACCACTTAGCAGGGTTACTAGGACTTGGCTCTCTTTCTTGGGCTGGACATCAAGTGCATGTATCTTTACCAATTAACCAATTTCTAGATGCTGGAGTAGATCCTAAAGAGATACCACTTCCTCATGAATTGATTTTGAATCGGTCTCTTTTGGCCCAACTTTATCCTAGTTTTTCTGAGGGAGCAACTCCCTTTTTTACTTTGAATTGGTCAAAGTATGCTGAATTCCTTACTTTTCGTGGAGGATTAGATCCGGTAACAGGGGGCCTCTGGTTGACCGACACTGCACACCATCATTTGGCTATTGCCATTATTTTCCTGATAGCTGGTCACATGTATAAGACCAACTGGGGCATTGGTCATGGCCTGAAAGATATTTTAGAGGCTCATAAAGGTCCGTTTACAGGTGAGGGCCATAAAGGACTCTATGAAATTTTAACAACGTCGTGGCATGCCCAATTAGCTCTTAACCTAGCTATGTTAGGCTCTTTAACTATTGTTGTAGCTCACCATATGTATTCTATGCCCCCCTATCCATATCTAGCTGTGGATTATGGTACACAACTTTCATTGTTCACACATCACATGTGGATCGGCGGATTTCTCATAGTTGGTGCTGCTGCGCATGCAGCGATTTTTATGGTAAGAGACTATGATCCAACTACTCGATACAACGATCTATTAGATCGTGTCCTTAGGCACCGAGATGCAATAATATCACATCTCAACTGGGCATGTATTTTTCTAGGCTTTCATAGTTTTGGCTTGTATATTCATAATGATACCATGAGCGCTTTGGGACGTCCCCAAGATATGTTTTCAGATACTGCTATACAATTGCAACCTATCTTTGCGCAATGGATACAAAACACGCATGCTTTAGCACCCAGCGCAACAGCCCCTGGTGCAACAGCAAGCACCAGCTTGACTTGGGGGGGTAGTGATTTAGTAGCAGTAGGCGGCAAAGTCGCTTTGTTACCTATTCCACTAGGAACCGCGGATTTTTTGGTACATCACATTCATGCATTTACGATCCATGTGACTGTATTGATACTACTGAAAGGTCTTCTATTTGCCCGCAGTTCCCGTTTGATACCCGATAAAGCAAATCTTGGTTTTCGTTTCCCTTGTGACGGGCCAGGAAGAGGGGGAACATGTCAAGTGTCCGCCTGGGATCATGTCTTCCTGGGGCTATTCTGGATGTACAATGCAATTTCGATAGTCATATTCCATTTCAGCTGGAAAATGCAGTCAGATGTTTGGGGCACCATAAGTGATCAAGGGGTAGTAACTCATATAACGGGAGGAAACTTTGCACAGAGTTCCATTACGATTAATGGGTGGCTACGAGATTTTTTATGGGCACAGTCCTCCCAAGTAATCCAGTCTTATGGTTCTTCATTATCTGCATATGGCCTTTTTTTCTTAGGTGCTCATTTTGTCTGGGCCTTTAGTTTAATGTTTCTATTTAGCGGCCGTGGTTATTGGCAAGAACTCATTGAATCCATCGTCTGGGCTCATAACAAATTAAAAGTTGCTCCTGCTACTCAGCCTAGAGCCTTGAGCATTGTACAAGGACGTGCTGTAGGAGTAACCCATTACCTTCTGGGTGGAATTGCCACAACATGGGCATTCTTCTTAGCAAGAATGATTTCCGTAGGATAATGTACTGGCTAGGAGGATTTGAAAGGCATTATGGCATTAAGATTTCCAAGGTTTAGCCAAGGTTTAGCTCAGGACCCCACTACTCGTCGTATTTGGTTTGGCATTGCTACCGCACATGAC